TCCTTAATCTCCAGGAGGTCAAATTCAGGTTGCAGTTCAAGTTAGTGAAGTTATTTTATTGTGATTCAACATTAAAAGAACAGAATCACGCTCTGTAGGATTTGAACCTACGACATCGGGTTTTGGAGACCCACGTTCTACCGAACTGAACTAAGAGCGCTTTATTATGATGGGAGATACGGATGTCAAGAAAAGGATTCTTTTTGTACCCCCAATACATCTTGTATGTATAGTATCATAAAATGGTAGATTGTGTCCAATTTTAATCGATCTCAATTGACCCCTCGTTACTGTCCATAGGAGAAGTGATAAGTAGGGATGACAGGATTTGAACCCGTGACATTTTGTACCCAAAACAAACGCGCTACCAAGCTGCGCTACATCCCTTTCATTTGTTGTACAGTGCCATTGTAGGGAATCCATGTTTTGTTTTCCACATCCTAATTTCCTCTATCTAAATAGAATTTCTTTTGCCATTTCTTCTTTTTGGTTTTTTGGTTTCATTCTCATAAAGAATTATATACATACCTAACGTATAAACGTATAAAGGAATGAATATTTATCAGTAGTGCTCAGGAAGGAGGGTTCATCTTTTTCTGTTTTAGGGACAGGTAGATTTCATCTACCGGATCGTTGTATATATCCATTTTGGTTAGAGATTCCCCGTACAAATGATCTTTAACTACATATGCATCTGATCATATATGTATTACAATATACAATAAAGTCAATAAAGTTAAAGAAAAAGAAGGAGGATTTTCAATGCGAGATATAAAAACATATCTCTCCACGGCACCTGTGCTAACTACTCTATGGTTCGGGTCTTTGGCGGGTCTATTGATAGAGATCAATCGTTTATTCCCAGATGCGTTGACATTCCCCTTTTTTTCATTCTAGTTATTGACATGGGAAGGGATCAAGAAGATTAGAGATACAATAAATTCTCTGCGACTAACCCCCCCCTTTTTTTTCAGTTCTTTAGGATAGGAAAGAAAGAGTAAAGAATAAAAGTGGATTGAATCTCATCGAAACTCGGGTTCGGGTTAATATAGGGAGAACAGAAATGGAAATGTGGGTCGAGGGCAGGCTGTTCAAGATCATACAAGATACTAAATGAAATACTGGGATTGGGAATAATTGATAGTTAGAAATATTTGTATTACTTAATAATTTGATTACTCTATTGATTGCAACGAAATCTTTCATAATTGAATTGGATTTCGAGTTAGCAACTTCTCGTCTATTTATTTTTCATTCCTTTCTTCTTCGCTTCGGTTCGAATCGAAAATAGAAGAATTGAGTGAATTCAAAATCCAAAGGAGGTTCATGGCTAAGGGTAAAGATGTCAGAGTAGTAGTTATTTTGGAATGTACCAGTTGTGTCCGAAATGGTTTGAATAAAGAATCGCGGGGCATTTCCAGATATATTACTCAAAAGAATCGACACAATACACCTAGTCAATTGGACTTGAAAAAATTCTGCCCTTATTGTTACAAACATACGATTCATGGGGAGATAAAGAAATAAATCGAATGGAACGCGTGTGCCACTCTTCCAAGGAAGAGGAAGAAATTACATATACATATATAATATATACAAATCCAGTCCTATTTTGGTCGGATCCGAAATGAATGAAGAAATAGGATTTTAGAAATAAGAAATAAACCATGGATAAATCCAAGCGGCCCTTTCATAAATCCAAGCGATCTTTTCATAGGCGTTTGCCCCCAATTGGATCGGGGGATCGAATTGATTATAGAAACATGAGTTTAATTAATCAATTTATTAGTGAACAAGGAAAAATATTATCTAGACGAGTGAATAGATTAACCTTGAAACAACAACGATTAATTACTATTGCTATAAAACAAGCTCGTATTTTATCTTCGTTACCTTTTCTTAATAATGAGAAACAGTTTGAGAGAACCGGGTCGATCCCTAGAACTACTGGTCCTAGAACCAGAAATAAATAAGCCTATTCCTCAATCGAATCAAAACTCTAATTCGAACTCAGATTGAAGTTTTGTTCGAAAAAGCCGAGAGATTGTCGCGCCGTAATGTAATAATAAAAAAAAGAATGGGGGAAGAATAAATCTTTTTTTTTATTGAAACGTGTTCGTTCATTCCTACTACTTATCTTATCATACGAATTTCTACTATACCCTCCCGGAGTTCATTCTCCGGGGAACTCCGTTTAAAGTATTCCAGTGAATTCCTTCCAATCTCCTTATTTGATGATCGCATTGGAAATCGTGTCAAGACAATTCCTATTTGATATGGCTATTTGTGCAGGTATTTTACGATTAAGAAGCAACTGCCTCTTGTACAGATCAAGTATTAATCGACTATAACTATGGGATCCCCTATTCTCACGAGTTACTGCATTTATCCGAGTGATCCACAAACGACGAAAACTTCTCTTTCGCCTGCCTCTATCCCGATGAGTGGAAACCAAAGCTCTCATTTTCTGTTGAGTAGTAGTTCGAGTAAGTCTTGAATGAGCCCCTCGAAAGGTTGCTGCAAATAAACGAATTTTTGTTCTACGTCTCCGAGCTATATATCTTCGTCTAACTCTGGTCATTGAATCAAAAGAAACTTGGATGAATAACTAATTGATTTCTTTTCTTTCAGTCATTCTTTTCCCCTCTCCTGGTTTATTAATAACAAAACGGATTCTTCCGATGTATAAAATTAAAATACAAATTCCAATGGCTTTTGCTACTATAACCTTCCCAACCACGATTTTTTTATTTCTTCCAGGCATTTCACCTCAAAAAAAAAAAAGAAATTGTACCGATATTAGGTATAAAATAAATCGTAAATGGACAAATAGTGGCTTCCATCGTTTCTATGGTTACTTCTTAAACGGCGAGGTCCTCTCTATACACCGGAGCCCCTTTCCTCATTTAATCAATGTTATTGGTAACTTGTACAGTTCACGCTCTTTGGCTCTACCGATGAATTATCGAGTAATAGGTCTTTTTTCAATGGGATCTATCCATACAGTGACGGCATTTAATTATGAAGGTTGAATAGGTAGCTGACCCTGTTAGTCCGTTCTTGCAAGAGTAGGAGCATAATCTTTCTGCTTCTTAAATATCATTCCCCCGCTTAATGGATAACCATTTGCTACCAATGGGAATTGCTTTTCATCTCAAATCGAGGTGATTGGATTTGCACCAATGGAAACCATAAATTCCATACAAATAGAGGTATACGAGAGATCTTTATTTTTCGATAGTGAATGGAGTTCTTCCATTCTATTCATTGGTACGAGTCATTGATACTGTAAAAATCGTCTCATTTGTTCTAGCTCATGATCTGAACGAGTCGCACATACACCCTAGTACATGTTCCTCGACGCTGAGGACATCCTCGAAGAGCGGGGGATTTCGTGACATTTCTGATTGGCTGTCTTGTGTTTCTAATAAGTTGTTTAATAGTTGGCATGCTGAATCATATACAGAATGGGCTGGTTTAGATCGATCCTAACCGGATGATTATGAATTACTTCCATTTCATATTTTACCCAGGTAAGAAGATAAAAGATCAAATAAGGGTTCATTCAAATTATGATTCGAAATGGAATCAAAGATTTATGCGAAATCCCCGGTATTTTCGATCGCTACAAGATCAACAATGCCATAATCTTGGGCTTCTGTTGCTGACATAAAAACATCCCTTTCCATGTCTTCGGATACAACCCATAAAGGATTGCCCGTTCTTTGTACATAAACCCTTGTGAGGGTTTCGCGGAGTTTCAGTAGTTCTTCCGCTTCCAGGATAAATTCTCCTGTGGGTGCCTCATAAAAAGAACTAGCAGGTTGATGGATCATAACCCTGATGATATAACATAATGAACGATTCCTCTATCTCGCATGATTGGGCGAAGGGAAGGGATAAAGAATAACAAGCAGGGAGAAAAAGATAGAATTGAACAACCGTACAGGCATCTTTTGTGCATACGGCTCTGTAATGGAATTTTTTTTTTTTCTCTTTTTTCATCGAAGAAAGAGACAAGTCGAATCTATCAGACCCAGATCGTTGAATGATCCATTTACCATCCTTCCTTTCGGAGTAATCAAAAAATACTATGATGGTTCCGTTGCTTTATATATTTATCTCGTCTGTGATTCAGCAATCCCAAAGTTTCTTTCTGATCCGATCAAATAAAAATAAGTAAAAAATGATCTTTTTTTTTTTTTTTATTTTCACACTCTTTCATAACATAAATATTGGAAAGAGACTTCTGATGTGGAAGCAAAAAGGTTTGTGACGCTGAAATGGACCCCGATACATAAGATCAAGTCGGAAATAACCTTTCTTTCATACTACTATCTCGATACATAATCTCATATTATGAAAAAATAATAATAGTTTGCTCATATCGAACTTGAAATGCCATGCTATTATTACTTAATATTATTATTATTTTATTCATATTCCATATGACGAAGGCATAGTCTTTTTTTCTCTCAAATAAAAAAACTCATTGGCGCCAAGCGTGAGGGAATGCTAGACGTTTGGTAATTTCTCCTCCAACCAGGATGAAAGATCCCATTGAAGCGGCTAATCCCATGCATATTGTATGCACATCTGGTGGCACAAATTGCATAGTATCATAAATAGCTATTCCTGGGATTACCCATCCGCCGGGAGAATTTATAAACAAATACAGATCCCTGGTATCATCCTCTATACTGAGATATACCATGAGACCAACAAGTTGATTCGAGATCTCGCTATCAACTTCTTGGCCTAAAAAAAGTAATCTTTCTCGATGAAGTCGGTTGATTAGGACAAAATTCTATTCCTTAGGAACCGTACACGCACCTTTGGGTGCATACGGTTCAAAAAATCAAAATTGAGAAAATAAAAAAAAAAGAAATTGTCGATTCCAGCCCTATTTCTTTTTTCGTAGCGGGCTTTTTCTTCCATTTTTTAAGAAACATGAGTTTTGACTTGCTTCCCTATAAAATCAAAAAAGAATTCACTGAACTTATCGAGCTAACCCCTCATTGATGTATTGTTTCATCGAGATCTAAATCACGATGTAATTTTCTTGTTCCCGAATGGGCCTCTTCCACTCTTTTAGGTTTATGCTCTACTCCGGGTAAAGATCTGCCCGAATTCGATTTGCACATATAGGACAAATGATCCCAGTACCACTTCTTTTTGCTATGACTTCTTTTTTTTTTTTTCAATTTGTTTCATTTTCATGCCTTCCACAAAATATTCGATGTATTCATCATATTATTCCATTAATTGGCAATTTGAGATCACTCATATGGTATAAAGGAATCATTTCTGATAGGGTGGTAATCATACATGGATTACCTTGGTATTTTCTGAACGGAGCCTGTATACTTCATTTTATTGGTCCAAGCCAACCATAAATTCTTTTAATTGAGAATATTGATCCTCCAACCAAATAAATTGATCTAATTGCACTTCACGCTTCGAATTATTGACGGTTCAATCAATCTTTCTTGGGCGAAACAGAGGATATCTCGATCGGGGGAGAGAACGGGGAAATCCCATATGACCCAATATGTCTGACAAGTCACACTATACGTCAACCCAAACTGCATCTTCCTCTCCAGGACTCCGAAAAGGTACTTTTGGAACACCAATGGGCATTAAATGAAAGAAAAATGAAGTATTCTATTTCACTTTGATGTGGAAACGTAACAAACAATGGTTTATTGTCTTCATAATATTGTCGTTTATCGTATTTTATCGATAGATTGGAAGATTCATAGAGGAAGACGGAATAAAGGAAAATTCTTACGAACGGATCGTTCGAATGAGAAACAAGTATCTATACATTCGCTCACAAAAAATAGGATTAATCCCCCCATTGCGTATTGGTACTTATTGGGTATAGAATAGATCTGCTTCTCTTTGTTCCCACGAACAGAATTGTTCAATTATTACTAACGGAACAGAATAAATATTAACCCTTGTTTCGAGATAATCCAATGAAAGGGTGAGGTCCATAGCATAGTTATTTCCAATGTGATAAAGTTACATAGTATCTATTTTTTCTTTGAGAAAGGGGTATTTCCATGGGTTTGCCTTGGTATCGTGTTCATACCGTCGTATTGAATGATCCCGGTCGGCTGCTTTCTGTCCATATAATGCATACAGCTCTAGTTTCCGGTTGGGCCGGTTCGATGGCTCTATACGAATTAGCAGTTTTTGATCCTTCTGACCCCGTTCTTGATCCAATGTGGAGACAGGGTATGTTCGTTATACCCTTCATGACTCGTTTAGGAATAAACAATTCATGGGGCGGTTGGAGTATTACAGGAGGAACTATAACGAATCCGGGTATTTGGAGTTACGAAGGTGTGGCCGGGGCACATATTGTGTTTTCTGGCTTGTGCTTCTTAGCAGCTATCTGGCATTGGGTGTATTGGGACCTAGAAATATTCTGTGATGAACGTACGGGAAAACCCTCTTTGGATTTGCCCAAGATTTTTGGAATTCATTTATTTCTCTCAGGGGTGGCTTGCTTTGGGTTTGGCGCATTTCATGTAACAGGCTTGTATGGTCCTGGAATATGGGTATCCGATCCTTATGGCCTAACCGGAAAAGTACAATCTGTAAATCCAGCGTGGGGTGCGGAAGGTTTTGATCCCTTTGTTCCGGGAGGAATAGCCTCTCATCATATTGCAGCAGGTACATTGGGTATATTAGCAGGTCTATTCCATCTTAGTGTCCGCCCACCCCAACGTCTATACAAAGGATTACGTATGGGCAATATTGAAACTGTCCTTTCCAGTAGTATCGCTGCTGTCTTTTTTGCAGCTTTCGTTGTTGCTGGAACTATGTGGTATGGTTCAGCAACTACCCCGATCGAATTATTTGGTCCCACTCGTTATCAGTGGGATCAGGGATACTTCCAGCAAGAAATATATCGAAGAGTTGGCGCCAGTCTAGCCGAAAATCTGAGTTTATCGGAAGCTTGGTCTAAAATTCCCGAAAAATTAGCTTTTTATGATTACATCGGTAATAATCCGGCGAAAGGTGGATTATTCCGGGCAGGCTCAATGGACAACGGGGATGGGATAGCTGTTGGATGGTTAGGACACCCTATCTTTAGAGATAAAGAAGGGCATGAACTTTTTGTACGCCGTATGCCTACTTTTTTTGAAACATTTCCAGTAGTTTTGGTGGACGGAGACGGAATTGTGAGAGCCGATGTTCCTTTTAGAAGGGCAGAATCGAAGTATAGTGTCGAACAAGTGGGTGTAACTGTTGAGTTCTATGGTGGCGAACTCAATGGAGTCAGCTATAGCGATCCTGCTACTGTGAAAAAATATGCTAGACGTGCCCAATTGGGTGAAATTTTTGAATTAGATCGTGCTACTTTGAAATCCGATGGTGTTTTTCGGAGCAGTCCAAGGGGTTGGTTCACTTTTGGACATGCTACGTTTGCTTTGCTCTTCTTTTTCGGACACATTTGGCATGGCGCTCGAACCTTGTTCAGAGATGTTTTTGCTGGGATTGACCCAGATTTGGATGCTCAAGTGGAATTTGGAGCATTCCAAAAACTTGGAGATCCAACTACAAGGAGACAGGTAGTCTGATACAACATTGCTCCGGTATCTTTCGCCTCTATATTTGATTTTTTTGATTTGACATAAGGTACCGTAGAAATATTGATTTGAATCATCGCCTTTCTTTGCTCTTGTCCTTTCTTTATCTGGGAAATAATCCTAAATGAACAGGTGTGGAAGCTATAATTGTAAACAACGATCGAATCTATGGAAGCATTGGTTTATACATTCCTCTTAGTCTCGACTTTAGGGATAATCTTTTTCGCTATATTTTTTCGAGAACCGCCTAAGGTCCCGACTAAAAAGATGAAATGATTTTTCATTATCTTAATTGAAGTAATGAGTCCCCCATATGGGGGACTCATTACTTCAATTAGTCTCCGTGTTCCTCGAATGGATCTCTTAGTTGTTGAGAGGGTTGCCCAAAAGCGGTATATAAGGCGTACCCTGTAAAGCTTACAAGTGAACCAGATATGGAGATGGCGACTAAGGTTGCTGTTTCCATTATTAGAGAATTTCAAGACCACGATGGATCTATGCTACGATAAGATCGTTTATTTACAACGGAATAGTATACAAAGTCAACAGATCTCAACCAATGCAATAGTATTTATGGCTACACAAACCGTTGAGGGTAGTGCTAGATCTGGGCCAAGACGAACTATTACAGGGGATTTATTGAAACCATTGAATTCAGAATATGGTAAAGTGGCTCCTGGGTGGGGAACCACCCCATTTATGGGTGTCGCAATGGCTCTATTTGCGATATTCCTATCTATTATTTTAGAGATTTATAATTCTTCCGTTTTACTGGATGGAATTTCAATGAATTAGGTCCATAAGAACCAGAAGCCCTAGCTTTTCAATCAAAAATGAATCACTTAGGACTCAGATTTATAGTCCATTCTGGTAGTTTGACCGTGGAATTCCGTTGTTTCGGTATTTCCGGAATATGAGTGTGCGACTTGTTATAATTGATCCTATTGATAGTACAGAGAATGAGTCTGTCATCTCGACAGAGATGGTTCTGCCTCGTCGGATATTCATCCTAGTATCTGGAGCACGGAATATATGGAATAGATCAAGAAATATTTGAACTATGATTCATACCTACTATTCAGACCTCGTGACTGGACTTCAAAAAATTTTCAAACAAAGAGGTATTTGATAAATTGAACGATTTTTCTTCCTTTAGAATCATGCTTATTTTGACCGAAGGACAAATCTTTCTCTGGATTTTTAGTCATTACATCTATGAATAAGTGATGATCAAATAGTTCTTACTCATAGAACCCTTGGTCTTAGTTTTTGGGTTTTATTGAATCATCGTGGTTCTAGTATGAATCTGAGGTTTCAATCGATTCATAGGGTCTCAACAAGAGAATTCCTATCAAAAAAAAAATAGTAAACAATAGTCAATCTGCATTACGCACAAACAAAAACAACAAATAAAATAACAAATAAATAGGGGAATAGAAGATTCAAGAGGCCTGTAACGATCAACATAAAGACAGATGAGCTAACTTGATATTTTGGCATTCTCATCACAACAAAGAAGAGAGTTCGGATTTTGGTTCCTTCGTATCTTCAGAGACGATTGAATCAAGTGGATAAATAAGAAATTTCAAATTTTCTATTACATATCCATTGTAATCAGTATTTGGGTGTTTCTGCTTGAGCCGTACGAGATGAAATTCTCATATACGGTTCTCAGAGGGGGAGTCCCCTTGGTTTACCTATCTCAATAAAGTATATGATTGGTTCGAGGAGCGTCTCGAGATTCAGGCGATTGCAGATGATATAACTAGTAAATATGTTCCTCCTCATGTCAATATATTTTATTGTCTAGGAGGGATCACACTTACTTGTTTTTTAGTACAAGTAGCTACGGGTTTTGCTATGACTTTTTACTATCGTCCGACCGTTACGGAGGCTTTTGCCTCTGTTCAATACATAATGACTGAAGTCAACTTTGGTTGGTTAATCCGATCAGTTCATCGATGGTCAGCAAGTATGATGGTCCTAATGATGATCCTACACGTATTTCGTGTGTATCTCACGGGCGGGTTTAAAAAACCTCGCGAATTGACTTGGGTTACGGGTGTGGTTCTGGCTGTATTGACTGCATCGTTTGGTGTAACTGGTTATTCCTTACCCCGGGACCAAATCGGTTATTGGGCAGTAAAAATCGTGACAGGCGTACCTGAAGCTATTCCCGTAATAGGATCACCTTTAGTAGAGTTATTGCGTGGAAGTGCTAGTGTGGGTCAATCTACTTTGACCCGTTTTTATAGTTTACACACTTTTGTATTACCTCTTCTTACTGCCGTATTTATGTTAATGCATTTTCCAATGATACGTAAGCAAGGTATTTCAGGTCCTTTATAGAGAAGACAGATCATAGATATTTGTAATCGATCATATATAATTTCGGG